TCTACTATTTTATTACTTTCTACTTTACTCTTTTATTTTCTTTTAATAAATTTCCTATTATTAAATTAATATATTGTATTGAATTAAATACATATTAGTTACATATTAGTTAATTAAATATTAAATAATATGAGACTCGAAATGAAAGTACCCTTCTCGCATACATTCCCCATTACGTTGTCGGAACAAAAATATTGCATGTATCAATATGGATGGAAATATTTAGTACATGAAATAGCGATTTGCTAGATATATAAATAGATATATAAGATATAACTAATAAAACGGATCTTGTGTTCTGGAATTGGAATCAAAGAAAGATATTTAAAATGGCTCGTATGTTGTGACTTGGAATAAATGTTTCTCGGTAAAGGAAGGGAATAGTAATTTATTCATTCCTAATTTATTCCTATAGAACGTCTAGGAACAAGAAGATAAAATCGGATATATCGACAGATTCCCGCGTAGTCCAAAGAAAAAAAAGATCCAATTTCATCTCTATCGAATTTTAATATCAGAATAGTGGATATAATTATGATGCAATGGGTTAGGTCCACTTACTTTTTATTTTGTTGATTTCTAATCGATTTAATTGGAATAATGGAAAATAGGAAAGGAATAGTAATATTTGAAGATTTAACGAGACGACTTATCCTTACATTCATTATAATATTTAATATAATATTTAGAATAATATATTTAATTTATTTATTTAATAATAGATTTAATTTATTAAAATAGCAAATTTATAAAAATAGCAAATTTATAACCATACTATAAATTAATTATAATGTTATAATTTTGATTATATATTAAAATATTAAATTATACGGTTTGTTACTTTTTTTTTATTACTTTATTACAAAGATCAACAATATCTTTATTCGCACTTCAAATATGAATACTACTGCCGGAGTTTTATTATTTATGAAAAAATCAAAGCCCCTTATCGGATTTGAACCGATGACTTACGCCTTACCATGGCGTTACTCTACCACTGAGTTAAAAGGGCTTGTTTGATCCAATTCCTGAATAAAGACACTATGAGTTTAGTATATATACTTATTATAATAGATGTACATAGATATATCTTATAATAAGTATAAGGGTTCATTCAGGAATGAAAAATTTTCTTTATCCAGTAAAAGTAAATTAAATAATTTAATATAATTTACTATAGAGTATATAATATAGGTAAAATAAAAAGAGTATATAATATAGGTAAAATAAAACGGTTTATTGATATTGGATTTGATAAATATCAATACAATGAATTGTTTCAAGACTATCCTAATTGACATCATAACTAAATTCATTTGAGTGATACATGTATCCACTAATTTAACATAGATCCAAGATATTTCATTGAATCATTGATAAAGAGATTCGGATAAAGAGATTCGGCGTGGCCTTTGAACCAAACTTTTATCGAAAAAAATTGTATAGAAAGAATCGTGAAAGACGGAAAGATCCTTCGTATCGAGTCATACCATTCCATTATATTGACAATTTTAAAAAACTATTCATACTATGAACATAGTATGATGGCGGTCGTGCAAGTCTGCCCCCATCGTCTAGCGGTTCAGGACATCTCTCTTTCAAGGAGGCAGCGGGGATTCGACTTCCCCTGGGGGTAGGGTACTACGAAAGGAAGTTGATCGTGGATTATCAATAAGCCTGGAATTGATTCTTCCTGGGTCGATGCCCGAGCGGTTAATGGGGACGGACTGTAAATTCGTTGGCAATATGTCTACGCTGGTTCAAATCCAGCTCGGCCCAATAATTTGCCGATCCGCCATGAAATGATATAATATAACCCATTTGTTGCTCTCCAGAAATGCCCGATCCCCCAATCGCAATACGGAAGAAATCCATTTTATGATATATCTATACCACTATTTATTTACTCTCTTTTTCCAAGAAATTCTGATCTTGCTAATGATCTAGATTCATATCAGGATCCGTAACTATAAAGTAAAGTTTAAGGAAAAGAGTAAATAAAAAAAAAACTTTTTTGATTGAACGAGTGATTATCCAATTGATTTGGCAATAACGAAAGGATTACTAGTAATACCGGCTGCTCTCACTAAAGTACATATACATATGGGTATCGATATATCACACTCGCAGCTCTGTTACAACACGCCAATTCTAATCGAAATTGAAAGGGTTAGAATGAAATCATAAAAATATGTATACTTTATTTTATTATGGTATTTACTTGGGATTGTAGTTCAATTGGTCAGAGCACCGCCCTGTCAAGGCGGAAGCTGCGGGTTCGAGCCCCGTCAGTCCCGACGAATCCAAATCCAATAAAAAACTATATCAATTCATCTCTCTATTTTTTGTGAAAAGAAGTCCAAATAACATAATTTCATTCCCAACAGCGATCCCTCTTCTTTTTTTCTTTTTCGTTTCACATTTATCATCAACCAAATGGGGGAATTTCCATTTCTTCGACTAGTACCGATTCGATTGATGGGAGAGAGGCATATGTGGATTAGTACAATTATTATATTATTAGCATCAGATTCAGGATTCCACGGGATACCGTACTGTACTGGGTCTGGCTTTTTCAATTACTCCCGATCTGTGAAATATGAAATAGAGTAGAGTATTGTATGTTTCCCGGGAGTACATACATAAATGGAATTTGTACAATATAAAATAAATTGAACATAGTTACTGTGTATAGAATAGTGTAGAATACTTTTTTTTTAAGATTAAAATAAAAGTATATCCTTTTCGGGCCCTATTTTGTGTAACCTCAATTTCAAATTTTACTAATTTGAAATAATCTATCTCATTCAAATTTCGCATTGAGCTTTTGATATATGCGTCCCATTACTAATCCAATGAAAGAGGATATTCAAAAAATAAAGATCAAACAAGGATCACTTTTTTATTAGCGAGGTAATGAATTTTTTTTTTTTTTTTTATATTTTATAAGGGTTTTTCCTTGAAAGAACAAACTTTATTAAATTTATATATAAATATATAAAAAAATAGTTAATTTGATGGAATATTCGATTTTTTTATACCGGAATTTGTACTCGTCTTTATCATACTTCTTTTGTTTTCCAAGAAGATTGGCTCATTAAAAAAAGGAGTTTATAACTTAGCTCCTTCCTTTTTTTTCATTGAGCTTCTATTGTTTGTTGGGGTTTGTTTGGTAAGTGGAAAGGCGGTTAGATGATACTTCATCAGATGATTGTACAAAGAGGGCGGTAGGTTATAGAAAAGAAAGAATGGAAAAGAATGATAAATAAATAAAGGAATTATTGATTGTATCGGGAATCAAATTTTGAGTTCAGTATGGATAAAAGATCGTCCTATGTTATACTATTCAATTCTTGACGATGAATCTATTTGATAGCTCCGATATTGTTATTCATGATATTGATCCGATTCGATATCATCGAGATGTAATGCATCCCATTGAATTTACAGGCGAAAGATTTATTATCTCTATGGGATTAACTCCCGAGTTATTGCGAATTAAAGAAAAATTAAACAATGAGATTATGGAAGTAAATATTCTCGCATTTATTGCTACTGCACTGTTTATTCTAGTTCCTACTGCTTTTTTACTTATAATATACGTAAAAACAGTCAGCCAAGGTGATTAATTTGAATTAAACTTGATTTTTTATTTCTTATCAATAATTGCAGAGAAGAAAAGGATAAAAATTTCGCGTCTTAAATGAAATGGGCAGACTAGAATCAGTCGTATTCTATGAGATACGATAGTATGGTAGAAAGATTCAGATATTTCTTTCTACCATACTATCTAGTATTGTTATTGTAGTGTATAAAGTTGTATTGTAATGCGGGTTAATTTAATATAGATTAATATAGATCAATCTACAATAGTATCATCATATTCCTTTTCTATATATATAGAAATCGATTTAATTACGTATATAGTGATAATGTATATTATATAGTATCCCAATTCTATTTCTTTGCTTTATCTATTTGTATTTAATTTGTGTTGATTTCAATTAAATTAATTTGAAATAATCGAAAGCGACTTTTACGATTAGAATTCCTAGATTTCTTATTATTTTCAATATGAATCCCGATCGAAAGAATCAATGACTTCTTCGGATTTCGAAAAGGATTAGTAAAACCCGTCGACTTTTAACGTTTGAACCACGATATGAAATGGGTTCAATAAAACAAGCAAAACATAAATAAAATTTCTAAAATAGTAAAACTAAAACAAGCGGCGCAATATGTGACTCGCCCAAGACAATATTTTAGGATGTGCAGTATCTCGTTAGACAACTACTATGTTGTTTCCCAATGTGTATCCACGTAATGGAATAACCGAATTGTTTTCTCTTTGATCTTTGAACAGTAAAGAGGTAAACAAAATAAAAAAAAGTTCCGTTCTTCCTCATGGTCCATATCTAACTTTGGTAAGAGTCAGTTCATCGAAATAGAAAATTTATGAAGAATTCAGTTGGAATAAATTTCCTACCATTTGTATTCCTTTTACTTTTTTTACTTTCAAAATACGAACACGGAAATAATTGAAATATTTCTTTGATTGAAAGAGTATTCTTCATATATATTTATTATTCATAGAATACATTACTCAACTAAAATCCAAGAGAATTTCGAAATGAAGATATTTTTCATTTCTATTTCAATTTAAAAATAAAATTTTAAATTGAAATAGTGAAATTTAAAATAAAAAAAACTTTGCCGAACGATCTATAAAAAAAGTGATACTGTTTAGTTCCTAAACTCAATTAGTAGTACTTCTAGAGTCCACTCCTTCCCCATACTACTAGTGAAAGGGAAAATGTAAAGACTACCATTAAAGCAGCCCAAGCGAGATTTACTATATCCATGTGAATTATGTCCTCTATCTCTATGAAGGAATTTTTCAATTATTGTTCACTAATAAATAATAGGGGAATCACTGGCGCAGAGTCAAAAAGTTATTCTGACCCAACACCATTGATGAAACAATCCAATAAATCCAATTA